GTATCAATTTACATTTCATTATGTCATTAACTAAGAAATCCCAATTTGAGGATTCAAATCCAAGAATCGTTCATGAATTCGCAGTCAGCAGTTAACAGTTAACGGTTCCAATTGGTTTTGTCATAAATTTATCTTTTGTGATGGAAAATCACATTTTCTTTTTCATTCAATTCAATAGAAGAGTGAGAAAAGGCTTTTAGCATTGTGTATTTTTTGAGATACTATATAATCAATCGGGGGATAAATCAAAAAGGGAAGGTTTTTTTTAGGAAAAGGGTTAAGGAAAAGAGGACTGGAGATGCAAGTAGAATAAAAAAAAAGCTGTTCGTTAATCCAGGAACATTTTCATATATTTTGTATCATTTTGGCGGCATGGCCGAGTGGTAAGGCGGGGGACTGCAAATCCTTTTTCCCCAGTTCAAATCCGGGTGTCGCCTAATCAACAAAAGACTCAAAATATCTTCTTCTGTTATCTGTTAATATAACTCGCCGAATTATTGCCTATCAGAAAGGGGCTGTTCATTCTTGTTTGCTTCTAAGCATAAGCATCTTAGCTGGGTGGGGTTTGTATAGTATAAATAAAAGATTCTAAATCCTTGGGATTCAAATAAATATGCTATTTTTTAGTAATAGCAGAGGGATTACCAAGACTTCGGTTGACTACTTACTAATTATTTATTAATGTCGTGTACAATGACTGGATCTTGAGCTAGATTGGAGAGTTTGATTTGATAGGAAATCTAATTGGATGGAATTAATAGTTGTGGTAAAGGAGCCGAAGACAACGAACGACGGACTCGCGCGAATCCTGGTCGGGATATTGATTGAATAGATAGTTTCTTTTTATATTTATTTATAGAAGAAAGGAAGGGGAAAAATAATTTCTTTTCGGCAACCCTTAATCAAGAATATACTGTCTCCCTACTATGAGATAATCGTCGAGAAAGATAGGGTTCGGGTTAGATCAAAAGGGGAATTTGTGGTATGGAATAGATAATGGTTTTTATTTTTATGCTTTTTACTTAGAAAGATCAACAAAAACGGAATAGGCCTTATGATTACTTTACTACATATTCCATTAAAAATAATCCCTTAAGATATTACTACGTATTTTGCTTGTTTCCCAATTAGAAGTAATACATATAAGAATTTCTTATGAGTTGATTTATTGGAGTGCTTTATCCCTAGTGTTAGGACGGAATCCCCTTTTGACTCTGCGCCATGGATTCCACTATTATTAGTGAGGAAAAATGGGATAATTCCTTCATATTTATAGAGATAGGGGACATAATTCACATGGATATAGTCAGTCTTGCTTGGGCTGCTTTAATGGTAGTCTTTACATTTTCCCTTTCACTCGTAGTATGGGGAAGAAGCGGCCTCTAGAGGTACTACTAATTGTCGATCTAACTGTATCAATTTTTTGATAGTCAGAACATAAAGAACAAATAGATGTAGCAAATAAGAAGAATGGGTCTCTAGGTCAATTCCATATGTGGAATTGATATCCACATATATCAAGATAATATTGTAGATTGATCTACATCAATGTAAACCTCTGTTTTGATACTAGAGTACAACTTTGTAGATTGTACAACTTTAATACACTACAATAACACTAATAACTAGATAGTATGGTAGAAAGAAATAGATGATTCTTTCTTACCATACTATCGGAATACTTCCAATTATAGTCCGTTCATTTAGATGGGAATCCTTTTCATTTCGTCAATTTAAGAACTCGGAACCCAAGTTTTATTCAAAATAACTAATTATTTTGACTAACTGTTTTTACATAAATGATAAGTAGAAAAGCAGTAGGAACTAGAATGAATAGTGCAGTAGCAATAAATGCAAGAATATTAACTTCCATAATCTCATCGTTTTTTTTACTTCACAATAACTCGGGATTTGGTCCCATAGAGAGGATAAATCTTTTGCCTTTATTTAAAATTTAAATTCAATAAAAAAGATCTCGCTCGATTATCTTGAATCCGATCAATATCATGAATAACAATATCGGAACTATCAAATCAATTCGTTGTCGAGAATTGAATAGTATAACATAGGAAGTTCTTTTATCCATACCGAACCCAAACTTTGATTTCTGACCCCATCCAAAATTCCTTTATTTCTCATCCATTTCCTTTCTTTTTTTCTCTAACCTACTTTACGTCTTCCTTTCTTGTACAATTATTATCTAATGAAGTATCATCAGATTGCCCTTTCACTTCTATCAGTTACATATACATAGTTACAAACCCAAACAAAGAATCAAAATAAAATAAGGATCACCCCTTGCTTTGGGAATGAAAGCCCCCAGCCCCTTTCATAAAAAAGGAGAGATTCATTGATGCATTTATTGGATCCGTCGGGACTGACGGGGCTCGAACCCGCAGCTTCCGCCTTGACAGGGCGGTGCTCTGACCAATTGAACTACAATCCCAGGGAAATAAGGGATATAGCAGAAATTTTGATTCTTTTTTATCTCCGTATCAGG